AGTAAAGCCGAAGTCAATGGGGGTACTATGATGAAAAGGCTCAAACCTCAGGCTCGAGGACATAGTTATCCGATAAAAAGACCCACCTGTCATATAACTATTGTAGTGAGGGATAGCTCTAAAAAGAAAACAGATAAGATCTCTATTTAGGAGCAAAAGATATATGGAAAGATCTTATAATAGAGAGATATTTAGAGAAAGGGAGGAAGAGAGAACAAAAATATGGGTCAAAAAATAAATCCACTTGGTTTACGACTTGGGGAAAACCAAAAGCATCACTCCCTTTGGTTCGCACAATCAAAAAGTTATTCCCTGGGTCTCCAGGAAGATGAAAAAATACGGAATTGTATCAAGAAGTATGTACAAAAAAATAGGAAAATATCCTCGGTTTTTGTTGGAATTGCACATATAGAAATTCAAAAAGAAACTGATCTGATTAAGATCATCATCTATGTTGGAAACCCCAAAAAATTATTTAAAGAGAATCGAGCGCAAGAAATCAAAGAATTAAGGATCAATGTACAAAAAGGGTTAAATTCTGTGAACTGGAAACTTAACATTGCTATCAGAAAAGTTACAAAACCTTATAGACAACCTAATTTTCTTGCAGAATATATAGCTCTACAATTAAAGAATAGAGTTCCCTTTCGAAAGGCAATGAAAAAAGCTATTGAATTATCTAAACAAGCAAATACAAAAGGAATTCGAGTGCAACTAGCAGGGCGTATTGGCGGAAAAGAAATTGCACGCGTCGAATGGATCAGAGAAGGTAGGGTCCCCCTACAAACCATTCGAGCTAAAATTGATCATTGTTCCTCTACAGTTCGAACTATCTATGGAATATTAGGAATCAAAATTTGGATATTTGTAGACGAGCAATGATGGGACTTTCCTTGCCATTCTATCCAGTGATAGAACAAAAACTGACAAATTATTCTTTTTTACTTTCAATGAAAAATTTTCAATTATAATTATATAGGGTTGAATAAAAAATTCGATTAAACTTTTGGTAGAATTGCTATGCTTAGTGTGTGACTCGTTGGTTTTTCTTTAGGGTTGGGAATCCAAAAAATGGACTGGACCCTAACTAATAACTATAGAACCTATAACCAGCTCATAGCTTCGTATTATCGATATCCAAGGAACCAGTTACTATATGATGTGTCAATCATATAGTTGTAGCAACTGAAATCTTTATTTCATAAATGAAAAATCTCATTCATTATGGGTTGTGAAGTGAAAATAGAGGGATGTGGGTAAATGGAAGGATGAGAGAAAGAGAGAAGTAGAACCCAAACGGTATAAAATTCCAATATGTATGGTCTATTATAAATCATCTCATACTCATAAAAGTAAAAGGCAATGTGATAAAGCATCAATACGGATTCTTCCATAATTAGACAATTCATAGAAAAAAATACAAATAATAAAGAGCTTCGAGTCAATAGAGACTGAGGAAATTGACTTGGGAACAAATTGGAATTGGGGAGCTCCATTGCAGAGTTCAGGCCTAGCCATTAATGGAGAAGCTATGGGAACGACGGAACCTGTGACTCCAGAAGATTCTATTGAAAACGGAATCCCAATGATTCATTGGGCGGGATGGCGGAACCAACCGGGAACCCGTTGATTTATTATGAGAGGCAATAGGTTAACCCTACAAATGAAGCAAATATGAAAAGAGTAAATATTCGCCCGCGAAACCCTTATTGAATTACAATTTATTAGCCGATTCGGTAAGGGTCAAGGATTCGTTAAAAAAAAAAAAAGAAAGGCGCTATTATTTCTATCTAGATATAGAAATATAGAAATCTTTCTATATCCGTATACATAAAGTATATAAGATATACAGATTCCTGCATAACAGATTCAATATCAATAAATCCCACGATTTCATGTATTTTTCAAAAAATACACGTGTATCTGTAATATTGTTGAATCGTTTTATTCGCGAGGAGCTGGATGAGAAGAAACTCTCATGTCCGGTTCTGCAGTAGAGATGGGATTGAGAAACAACCATCAACTATAACCCCAAAAGAACCAGATTCCGTAAACAACATAGAGGAAGAATGAAGGGAATATCTTATCGAGGCAATCATATCTGTTTCGGGAAATATGCTCTTCAGGCACTTGAACCCGCTTGGATCACATCTAGACAAATAGAAGCAGGGAGACGAGCAATGACACGATATGCGCGCCGGGGTGGAAAAATATGGGTACGTATATTTCCCGACAAACCCGTGACAGTAAAACCTATGGAAACGCGTATGGGTTCGGGGAAAGGAGCCCCCCGATACTGGGTATCCGTTGTTAAACCCGGTCGAATACTTTATGAGATGGGTGGAGTATCCGAAACGGTAGCCAGAGCGGCTATTGAAATAGCCGCATACAAAATGCCTATACGAACGCAATTCATTATTGCGAGATAGGGATGTGGAACCAGATATTTGTGATGAAAAAGACAATCGCAGATTTAGATTTCTTTATTTCTATTTTTGGACAGACAATATTTCTTTCTTTTTTACTTCGATCTTGGCATTGAAAGAAGAGATTCAATTCAAAAAAGTGATATGATTCAACCTCAGACCCATTTGAATGTAGCGGACAACAGCGGGGCTCAAGAATTGATGTGTATTCGAATCATAGGAGCTAGTAATCAACGATATGCTCATATCGGCGATGTTATTGTTGCTGTAATCAAAGAGGCAGTGCCCCATATGTCTCTCGAAAAATCAGAAGTGATCAGAGCTGTAATTGTACGTACTCGTAAAGAACTCCGACGCGACGACGGTATCATAATACGATATGATGACAATGCAGCAGTTGTCATTAATAAAGAAGGAAATCCAAAAGGAACTCGAGTTTTTGGAGCAATTGCTCAAGAATTGAGACAGTTGAATTTTACTAAAATAGTCTCATTAGCTCCTGAAGTATTATAAATACTAGTAGATTGTGTTTCACGCATATACTTTTAATATTTCGTAAATAAATAATGAAAAATTCACACAAAAAAAAAACAGAACATGTTGATTATATCAAAATGAGGGGGCACCAATAATTCTAGTTCGACATGAGTAGGGACGCTATTGCCGATATATTAACATATCTAAGAAATGCCGACATGGATAAAAAAGGAACGGTTCGAATAGCATCCACGAAGATCACCGAAAGCATTGTGAAAATACTTCTACGAGAGGGTTTTCTTGAAAACGTTAGAAAACACCAGGAAAACAACAAATCTTTCTTGGTTTCAACCCTGCGACATAGAAGAAATAGGAAAGGAACATATAGAAAGATTTTCAAGCGTATCAGCCGACCTGGTCTACGAATCTATTCTAACTATCAACAAATTCCTCGAATTTTCGGTGGAATGGGAATTGTAATTCTTTCGACTTCTCGAGGTATAATGACAGATCGAGAAGCTAGACTAGAAGGAATTGGAGGGGAGGTTTTGTGTTATATATGGTGATCTCTCTGGTATCCGACCGAATAAGATCCGCAAATTCGTCCATTTCTTATTTATGAAAAAAGAGAGGAAAAATGGTTATGAACCCTTGACTATCTTATAGATAGATAATAGAATCTCTATCTATAAGACATAATGAAGAGGAAAGTAATTAAGTAAGAGGAAAGTAATTAAGAGGAAAGATGGCTATGAAAAAAAAAGAGAGGAGTCAAGGGTTATAAACCCTTGACTTTCCTTTCTTATAGATATAGAATCTATAAGACGATGACGATAATGAAGAGAAAAGATTGCTATGAAAAAAAAAGAGAGGAGTCAGGGGTTATGAACCCTTGACTATCTTATAGATAGATATTATCTATCTATAAGACATAATGAAGAGGAAAGCCTGCTATAAAAGGAGAGGGGAGGAGTCAAGGGTTATGAACCCTTGACTATCTTATAGATAGATCTTATCTATCTATAAGACATAATGAAGAGGAAAGTAATTAAGTAAGAGGAAAGTAATTAAGGGGAAAGATGGCTATGAAAAAAAAGAGAGGAGTCAAGGGTTTATAACCCTTGACTATCTTATAGAAATCCTTCGCTTTTACCGGAAAGATGATAATTAAGAGGATAGATAAAGATGGCTATGAAAAAAAAGAGAGAGGAAAAGAGAGGAAAGGTGGTTATGAACCCTTGACTTTATTCAAGAAATCCTTTTCACTAATAATAACTAATTATTTTTCTTTATTTAATGAATATTAATTTTTACCTCAAAAGAGGAGGTTAGCCGAAATGACAGAAAAAGAAGAAAAAGAAAAAAAAAGGATTTATGAGGGTTTAATTACTGAATCACTTCGAAATGGTATGTTCCGAATTCGTTTAGATAATGAAGAGGAAGATATGATTATCGGTTATATTTCGGGGAAGATCCGACGAAGTTTTATACGGATACTACCAGGAGATAGAGTTCTAGTCGAGGTGAGTCCTTATGATTCAAAGAGGGGACGTATAACTTATAGACTTCCCAAGAAAGATAAAGAGAAAGATAAAGAGAAAGATAAAAAAGAGAAAGATAAAGAGAAAGATGAAAAAGAGAAAGATAAAGATTCGAACAATTAGGTGTGGGTGACCTTTTAAACATTCCTTCGTGGAAATACAATTCGAGGCTCAAAACTGCAAGAGACTTATTTTCTTACAAGGAGTACATTCGGAATTAAGGTAAGGAATAAAGAAGATGAAAATAAGGGCTTCTGTTCGTAAAATCTGTGAAAAATGCCGACTGCTCCGTAGGAAGAAACGGATTGTAGTCATTTGTTTCAATCCGAGACATAAACAGAAACAAAGGTAATCTCTATAAAAAGAAAAAGGGATTTTTCTAAAGGACCCGACGCCCGACGCCCGACGCACAAATAAAATAAAGGACCCGATGCACAAATAAAAGATCCGTTTTGATATGAAATGGATATATCCGTATGTGGATCTTTGACTTGTATTTATGAGATGAGAAAGTATGTCAAAGGTTAGACAAATTAGAATTAGACCGAGACATGGT